TTTATTTTTTATTATTATGTGAAAATTTATTAAAATTGGTATAGATAATAAAAAAAATAAAATTATTTATTATTATTATTATTATTATATTAAAAATTTAATGTATATATATATATATTAATATAATAATTTATTAAAAAAATTAATATTAATTATATAATTTTTTTATAAACTATTAATTTATAAAAATTTAAATAGCCATTTTGGTTTTAATATAAATATTATAAAAAAAAAAAAAAAGAAATTATTTAATGTTTAATAATTTATAATAAATATTTTAATATAAAAAATATATAATATATAATAATATACAATAAATAATTTAATATAAAAAAAAAAAAAAAAAAATCTATGTAACTTTATTTATATATAAACAAATTTTTTATGGTTTAAAAAATTTATTTTGAATTTATTTTACATATTAATTTTTGTATGAGTTTTTAATTATTTTAAAAATAATTAATTTAATTGAGTAGTAATTAATTTTAAAAATTTAAGAAATTAAGATTTAGTAATATATTAATTAATAACTTATTTTGTGCCAGCAGTTGCGGTTATACAAAAATTAAATTAAATTTTATTAGTAGAAATAATTAATAATAAATATAATTATATTAAAAATTTTAAATTATTAAGTGAAATTTTAATTTAATAAAAATTTATAATTAAATTATGATTTAATAAATTTTTTAAAAAACTAGGATTAGATACCCTATTATTAAAAATTTAAATATAAATACTAAAATAGTAATTAATTATTTATTGAAACTTAAATAATTTGGCGGTATTTTAGTTCATTTAGAGGAATCTGTTTATTAATTGATAATCCACGAATAAATTTACTTAATTTAAAATTTTGTATATCGTTGTTATAAAAATATTTTTTAATAATAATAATATTTAAAAATTTTAATTTAAAATTAAATCAGATCAAGATGCAGATTATAATTAAGAATATAATGGATTACAATAAATTTATTTAAATGAATATTAATTTGTAATAATTAATTGAAGGTGGATTTAAGTGTAATTTTATTTAATTTAATATAATGATTAAAATTTAAAATATGTACATATTGCCCGTCGCTTTCATTAATAAATTGAAATAAGTCGTAACAAAGTAGAGGTACTGGAAAGTGTTTCTAGAAAGAACAAATTAGAGCTTGTAAAAGTATTTCATTTACATTGAAAAGAAATTAAAAATTAATTAATTTGAGGGGGGAAATTAATTATAAAATAGATAATAAAAGAAATTTTAATATTAAAATATGAATGGGGGTTAAAGTATTTTAATAGAAAAAATTTTAAAATTTATAGTTAATTAGTATTGTAAAAGATTTTTGAAATAATAATGAAAATAAATTTATTTAAAAGTAATTTTTATTTAATGTATCTTGTGTATCAGAGTTTATTAATAATTTTTTATGTTTATAAATTTCTCAAATTTAAAAGAGATAATTAATTATAAAAGTTATTGTTGTATAAATATTTTTAATAATTAATTTGAAATGAAATGTTAATCGTTTTTAAAGATATTTAGTTTTTTTAGAAAAAAATTTAATTTTTAATATTAAAAAAAAAATATTAATTAATTAATATTTTTTTTTTAATATTTAATATTTTAGGGGATAAGCTTTAAATTAAATTTTTATAATATAATTATTTTTTTTTTATTAAAAATTTTATTATTTATATTGTAAAAAAATTTTATTTTATTATAAATAATTTTATTAAAATTTAAAATTTAATTAAAATTTAATTTTTTATAAAAAAATAATTTTTAATTAAATAATTTTAGTTATAATGATAAAATTAGTATATAAATTAATTAATATTTAAAAATTTATTTAAATAAATTAGTTAAAAGGAATTCGGCAAATATATATATTCACTTGTTTATCAAAAACATGTCTTTTTGTTAAAAATATAAAGTCTAATCTGCCCACTGATAAATTATTAAAGGGCTGCAGTATTTTGACTGTACAAAGGTAGCATAATCATTAGTCTCTTAATTGGTGACTTGTATGAAAGATTGGATGAAATATAAACTGTCTTTTAATTAAATATAGAATTTAATTTTTTAATTAAAAAGTTAAAATAAATTAAAAAGACGAGAAGACCCTATAGAGTTTTATAGTTAAATTATTTAAATTTATTTATAAATTTAATAAATTTTGATTAATTTAATTATTTTATTGGGGGGATAAAAAAATATAATTAACTTTTTTTAAAATTGAACATCAATAAGTGAATTTTTGATCCAATAATATTGATTAAAAGAAAAAATTACCTTAGGGATAACAGCGTAATTTTTTTTTTTAGTTCATATAAGAAAAAGAGTTTGCGACCTCGATGTTGGATTAAGATAAAATTTGAATGCAAAAGTTCAAAATTTTGATCTGTTCGATCATTAAAATCTTACATGATCTGAGTTCAAACCGGTGTGAGCCAGGTTGGTTTCTATCTTTTAATAAATAAAATATTTTAGTACGAAAGGATCAAATATTTAAATTAAATTTATATTAATGAATTTTATTAAATTTAATTTTATATTAAATATATTGTAAAATATATTATTTTAGTAAAACTATTTTGGCAGATAAAATGTGATGGTTTTAGAAATCATAAATATATAAATTAATTTATATAAGTAGTATATGTTTTTTAAAGATGAATTATTAATTTTTTTAGGTTTATTAATTTTAATTTTAGGGGTTTTAATTGGAGTTGCTTTTTTAACTTTATTTGAGCGTAAAATTTTAGGTTATATTCAAATTCGTAAGGGTCCTAATAAGGTAGGATTTTTAGGAATTTTACAACCTTTTTCTGATGCTATTAAGTTATTTACTAAAGAACAGATTTATCCTAGATTTTCTAATTATATATCATATTATTTTTCTCCGGTAATTAGATTTATTTTATCTTTAATAATTTGAATATTAATTCCTTATTATTTTAATATAATTAATTTTAATTTAGGAATTTTATTTTTTTTATGTTGTACTAGAATGGGAGTTTATACTGTTATGATTGCTGGTTGATCTTCAAATTCAAATTATTCTTTATTAGGTGGTTTACGTGCGGTAGCTCAAACTATTTCTTATGAAGTAAGATTAGCTTTAATTTTTTTATGTTCTATTTTATTAATTATAGATTTTAATATAATAAATTTTTTTTTTTTTCAGGTTAATATTTGATTTATTTGAATTTTATTTCCTTTATCTTTATGTTGATTGTCTTCTAGATTAGCTGAGACTAATCGTACTCCATTTGATTTTGCTGAAGGTGAAAGAGAATTAGTTTCTGGGTTTAATATTGAATATAGAAGAGGTGGATTTGCTTTAATTTTTTTAGCTGAGTATTCAAGTATTTTATTTATAAGATTTTTATTTGTTGTTATATATATAGGGGGTTATTCATTGAGATTAATATTTTATTTAAAATTAAGATTTGTTTCATTTATTTTTATTTGAGTTCGAGGTACATTACCTCGTTATCGTTATGATAAGTTAATATATTTAGCTTGAAAAAGATATTTACCTATTTCTTTAAATTTTTTATTATTATTAATAGGACTAAAAATTTTTTTAATATAATTAATTTTTTTTTAGTATAAATTAATAGAATTAATATTCTTTCTTAAGTTTTCAAAACAAATGCTTTATAACAAGCTCATTAATTAGTTAATTTTATAGAATAGTAATTTATCTCAATAAATTCTAATTAAAGGTGCTCTAATGAAATAAGAAAAATAAAATACTGTTAATAATTGTCCTGTAATAATATAAGGGTCTTCTACTGGTCGTGCTCCAATTCAGGTTAATAAAATGATTATTATTACTAAAAATCAAAATATAATTTGATTAATTGGGTAAAATTGTAATCCTTGAATTTTTTTTAAAAAAGTTAAAGGTATAATAATTAAAATTAAAATTGATATTACTAAAGCAATAACTCCTCCTAATTTATTTGGAATTGATCGTAAAATTGCATAAGCAAATAAGAAATATCATTCTGGTTGAATATGAATTGGAGTTACTAAAGGATTAGCTGGAATAAAATTATCAGGATCTCCCAACAAATAAGGATTTGTTAGTGTTAATATAACTAATAATAATATTAATATAATAAATCCAATTAAATCTTTAAAAGTAAAAAATGGATGGAATGGAATTTTATCTAAATTTCTATTTAATCCTAAAGGATTATTAGATCCTGTTTGGTGAAGAAATAATAAGTGAATTATAGTTATTATTGCTAAAATGAAAGGTAATAAGAAATGAAATGTGTAGAATCGAGTTAAGGTTGCATTATCAACTGCAAATCCCCCTCAAATTCAATTAACTAATATAGTTCCTAAGTATGGAATAGCAGAAAGAAGATTAGTAATTACAGTAGCTCCTCAAAATGATATTTGTCCTCAAGGTAATACGTAACCTATAAAAGCTGTTGCTATTAGTAAAAATAAAATGATAACTCCAATTATTCAAGTATACTTTAAATTAAAAGATTCATAATAAATTCCTCGTCCAATATGTAAATAAATACAAATAAAGAAGAATGAGGCTCCATTAGCATGTAGGGTTCGAATTAGTCAACCATAATTTACATTTCGACAAATATAATTTACTCTATAAAAAGCTAATTCGATATTAGCTGTATAGTATATAGTTAAAAATAATCCTGTTAAAATTTGAATTATTAAACATAAAGCTAATAAAGATCCAAAATTTCATCAAAATGAAATATTAGATGGGGTTGGGAGATCAATTAATGATATATTAATAATTTTAATAATAGGATGATTTTTTCGAATGGGTTTAAAAATATTTAACATTAGTTATTAAATGGAAGATCGTAAAGGACCAAAGAAAATATTAGTGATTTTAACTACAGCAATTAATGTAATAAATAAGTAAATTATTATTAAAATTATTAAAAAATTATTTTGATTATTATATAATTTATTTAAGTTAATTTTATTTTCATTATTTATGAATAAAGTTAAATTAAAGAAATTATTTATTTCAGAGTTATTAATAAAATTTATTCAATTTAAATTATATTTAAATATAAAAGATAAAAATAAGGAAGTTATTAAAAGTAAAAAAAAAAATAATTTTATATTTAAATTTATATAAAAAATCTCATTTGATGCAATTCTTGAAACATAAATGAATAAAACTAATAGTCCTCCTAAAAAAGTTAAAAATAAGATATATGAAAATCAATAAGTTTTAATTATTATTCCTGAAATTAAACAAGTTAATAAAGTTTGAATTAAAATTATTAATCCTATAGATAATGGGTGATTTAAGAAATATATAATAAATGAAAATATAATTAAATTTAATGATAAAAATATTTTTGTTATATCAATTCAAAGAATAGTTTAATTAAAATAATAATTTTGGAGATTATTGATAAAGATATTCTTTTTCTTTGAAGTTTTTAAAGATATTTCTTATTTTTGGTTTACAAGACCAATGTTTTTGTTAAACTATAAAAACTAATGATAATAAATATAATAGTTGTTTTTTTTATTATATTTTTAATTGGAAATTTAATTTTTGTTTCTAAATATAAACATTTATTAATTGTTTTATTAAGTTTAGAATTTATTGTATTGAGTTTATTTTTTGTATTGTTATTATTATTAAGTTTTATTGAGTATGAATTATATATATTAATAGTATTTTTGGTATTTACTGTATGTGAAGGATCTTTAGGGTTATCAATTTTAGTTAGAATAATTCGTACTCATGGTAATGATTATTTTCAAAGATTTAATTTATTGTAATGAGATAATTTTTTATTTGGTAAATTAATTAAATGATAAAATTTTTATTTATGATAATTTTTATAATTCCTTTATGTTTTATAAAGAATATATTTTGAATGGTTCAAATATTATTATTGTTATTAATATTTTTATTTATAAATTTAACAATTAGAGTTGAAAATTTTAATAATATAAGATATATATATTCATGTGATGTTATTTCTTATGGATTAATTTTATTGAGAATTTGGATTTGTATTTTAATGTTAATAGCAAGAGAAAATTTATTTAAAGTTAATTTTTATATTTATTTTTTTTTATTTAATATTATTTTTTTATTAATTATATTATATATAACTTTTAGTTCTATAAATTTATTTATATTTTATTTATTTTTTGAGGGTAGATTAATTCCTACTTTAATATTAATTATTGGTTGAGGTTATCAACCAGAACGAATTCAAGCTAGAATATATTTATTATTTTATACATTATTTGCTTCTTTACCTTTATTAATTGGTATTTTTTTTATTTTTTATGAAATAAATTGTATAATAATTTATTTTTTAAAATTTTTTAATATTAATTTTTATTTATTATATTTAAGTATAGTATTTGCTTTTTTAGTAAAAATACCTATATATTTTGTTCATTTATGATTACCTAAAGCTCATGTAGAAGCTCCGGTTTCAGGTTCAATAATTTTAGCTGGAATTATATTAAAATTAGGGGGGTATGGTTTATTACGAGTTTTAATTTTTTTACAGAATATTAATTTAAAAATAAATTATTTTTTTATTATTATTAGATTATTAGGTGGATTTTATATTAGATTAAAATGTTTTAGTCAAGTGGATATAAAATCTTTAATTGCTTATTCTTCAGTAGCTCATATAAGAATTGTAATTAGAGGTATTATAGTAATAAATTATTGAGGATATATAGGATCTTATCTTTTAATGATTGGTCATGGTTTATGTTCTTCTGGTATATTTTGTTTAGTAAATATTAATTATGAACGTTTACATAGACGAAGATTGTTTATTAATAAGGGTATAATGAATTTTATACCTTCAATAAGATTATGATGATTTTTATTAATATCATCAAATATAGCTGCTCCTCCTTCTTTAAATTTATTAGGGGAAATTAGTTTGATTAATAGATTATTAGGTTGATCTTGGATTTCAATAATTATATTAATATTAATTTCTTTTTTTAGAGCTGGTTATAGATTATATTTATTTTCTTATATTCAACATGGTAAATTTTATATAGGTTTATATAGATTTTATACTGGTGTATCACGTGAATATTTATTATTATTATTACATTGATTACCTTTAAATATTATGATTTTAAAGGTTGATTTTAGAATAATTTGATTTTAATTTAAATAATTTAATTAAAATATTGATTTGTGGAATCAAAAATATGAATAATTTTCATTTTAAATTATTAATTTAATTAAGTATTGTATTTGTTTTTCTTCATTTTTTTTTTTATTTATTTTCAGAATAATAAATTTTTTTTTTATAATTTATTTTGTTATGAATAATATAGTTATTTTTTTAGAATGAGAATTAATTTCTTTTAATTCAGTAAGAATTGTTATATCTATTTTATTAGATTGAATATCTTTATTATTTATAATATTTGTTAGTTTAATTTCATCTGTAGTAATTTATTATAGAAAAAGATATATAAGATCTGAATTAAATTTAAATCGGTTTATTATATTAGTTTTAATATTTGTTTTTTCTATAATTTTATTAATTATTAGTCCTAATATTATTAGAATTTTATTAGGTTGAGATGGTTTAGGGTTAGTTTCTTATTGTTTAGTAATTTATTATCAAAATTTAAAGTCTTATAATGCTGGGATATTAACTGCTTTATCAAATCGAATTGGTGATGTTTTTATTTTAATAGTAATTTCTTGAATATTAAATTATGGAAGTTGAAATTATATTTTTTATTTAAATTTTATGAAAAATGATTATGTTATAATAATTATTAGAATAATAATTATTATAGCTGCTATAACTAAGAGAGCTCAAATTCCTTTTAGTTCTTGACTTCCTGCAGCAATAGCAGCTCCCACACCTGTTTCTTCTTTAGTTCATTCTTCAACTTTAGTTACTGCAGGAGTTTATTTATTAATTCGTTTTAATTTTTTATTATTGGATATATTTTTTTTAAAAGTTTTATTATTATTATCAGGTTTAACAATATTTATAGCTGGTATTTCAGCTAATTATGAGTATGATTTAAAAAAAATTATTGCTTTATCTACTTTAAGTCAATTAGGATTAATAATGAGAATTTTGAGAATAGGAATACCTAATTTAGCTTTTTTTCATTTATTAACTCATGCTATATTTAAAGCTTTATTGTTTATATGTGCTGGGGTAATTATTCACATAATAAATGATATTCAAGATATTCGTTTTATAGGGGGTATTAGATTATATATTCCTTTAACTTCTTTATGTTTAAATATTTCTAATTTAGCATTATGTGGAATTCCTTTTTTAGCTGGTTTTTATTCAAAAGATTTAATTTTAGAAATAGTAAGATTTAGAAATTTAAATTTATTAATTTTTTTTTTATATTATATTTCTACAGGTTTGACAATATTTTATACTATTCGTTTAATTATATTTTTAATAGTAAATGATTATAATTTATTAAGTATTTATAATTTATATGACGAAGATTTTATTATATTAAAAAGAATATTTATTTTATTATTAATAAGAGTAATTAGAGGTAGAATATTAAGATGATTAATTTTTCCTTATCCTTATATAATTTATTTACCTTTTAGATTAAAAATAATAGTTATTTATGTTAGAATTTTAGGGGGATTATTAGGTTATATAATTAGAAATATAGAAATTTATTCTGTTAATAAATTTATAATAACTTATGTATTAAGAAATTTTTTATGTTTAATATGATTTATACCTAGATTATCTACTTATGGTTTAACTTATTATTTTTTAAATTTTAGTCAAAAGTTAATAAAAAATATTGATTTAGGATGAAGAGAAATATATAGTGGTCAAGGTATATATAATATTATAAAAAATTATTCTGTTATTTATAATATTTATCATATGAATAATTTTAAAATTTATTTATTTAGATTTATATTATGAATAATTATATTTTTATTTATATTTTTAATATATTTAAATAGCTTATAAATAGAGCATAATATTGAAGATATTAAGGAGATTATATAATCTTTAAATAATTTATAAAAATTATTTATTTTATTTTTACAGTGAAAATGTAATGTTTTATTTAAACTATATAAATAAAAAGAAATATTAATGGAATTTAACCACTAAAAATTAAGTTAGCAGCTTAATTTTATTCTTTATATTTCTTTTTTATATATATATATATATATATATATATATATATATAAATAAATTAATCAATTAATTGGAATTTTTATTCAATTTTATCATTAACAGTGATATACCTCTATTTGGTTTCAATTAAATAATAAATAAGGAGTAATATAATAAACTCTTTCTTTTAAGTCGAAATTAAATGCAAAATTGCTTCTTATTTAAGATAAATTGATTATTAATTTCAATATTTTTTGAATGCAAATCAAATGTTTTAATTAAACTATAATCCTTTAATAAATAAAATTATAGATTATTTTATTTAATTTGTTCAATTTAATATATTTTGATTTCATTCATGATATAGTCCGATTAATAAAATGATAAAAAAAAAAAAACTAGTTTTGGCTCAGATAATAAAATTTACTATTTTATATAAAATTACAATGGGGAAAATTAAGGCAATTTCTACATCAAAGATTAAAAAAATAACAGTAATAAGGAAAAAGTGAAGAGAAAAAGGAATTCGTGCTGATGATTTAGGATCAAACCCACATTCAAATGGGGAACTTTTTTCTCGATCTATAAAAGATTTTTTTGATAAAATAATTGATAAAAATATTATAATATTAGAAATAATTAAAATAATAATTAAAATAGTATTTATTAAGATAATTATTTATATTAAAGTTAATTTAAACTTTTTGATTGGAAGTCAAATATACTAAATATATTATATAAATAATTAATTTCCTCATCAATAAATAGAAATGTAAAGGAATAATCAAATTACATCTACAAAATGTCAATATCAAGCAGCTGCTTCAAATCCAAAATGATGTGAATTAGAAAAGTGATTATTTAATTGACGAATTAAGCAAATTAATAGAAATGTTGTACCAATTATAACATGAATTCCATGGAATCCTGTTGCTATAAAAAAAGTAGATCCATAAATGCTATCTGCGATAGTGAAAGGAGCTTCAATATATTCATAAGCTTGAAGAATTGTAAAGTAAATTCCTAAAATAATGGTAATAAAAAGACTTTGATTTATTTGAGTATAATTTCTTTCTATTAATGCATGATGTGCTCAAGTTACAGTTACTCCTGATCTAATTAAAATAATTGTATTTAATAAAGGAACTTGAAAGGGGTTAAATGGAATAATTCCTATAGGAGGTCAAATAGCTCCAATTTCAATATTGGGGGAAAGTCTTCTATGAAAAAAAGCTCAAAAAAATGATAAAAAAAAAAAAATTTCTGAGATAATAAATAAAATTATTCCTCATCGTAAACCTTTTGTTACTATAATAGTATGTTTACCTTGGAAAGTACCTTCACGTGAAATATCTCGTCATCATTGATAAAGAGTTAAAATAATAGTTAAATATCCTAATATTAATAAATTTATATTAAAATTATGGAATCATTTAATTAATCCTGTAACTAAAATTAAACTTCTTAAGGCTCCTGTTAAAGGTCAAGGGCTATAGTCTACAAGATGATATGGGTGGTTTGAGTGAATTTTCATTAGTTATATATATATATATATATATATATATTATAATTTAATTAACTTCACTAGAATATAATGTTCTTAAAATTGTGATTACATAAGATTGAATAATAGCAACAGCAGATTCTAAAATTAATAATATAATTTGGGTAATAATTAATAAAATAATAAAATAATTTGATATATTAATTCCTGTTCTACTTAATAATGTTATTAATAAATGTCCTGCAATTATATTTGCAGTTAAACGAACTGCTAAAGTTCCTGGTCGGATTAAATTTCTAATTGTTTCAATTAAAACTATAAATGGTATAAGAATAGGGGGTGTTCCTTGTGGAATTATGTGAATAAATATATGATTATAATTATTAATTCATCCATAAAATATAAATCTTAATCATAAAGGAAGAGAAATTGAAAGAGATAAAGTTAGATGACTAGTACTTGTAAAAATATATGGGAATAAACCTAAAAAATTATTAAATAGTACGAAAGAAAATATTGAAATAAAAATTAAAGTTGATCCTCTAAAATAATTATTTTTTAAAAGAATTTTAAATTCGTTATGTAATTTATTTAAAATAAAATTTCAAAAAAAGAAGTGTCGATTAGGTAATAATCAAAATGAATAAGGAATAAATATTAATCCTAGAAATGTTCTAATTCAGTTTAATGATAAGTTAAATAAATTTGTAGAAGGATCAAAAATTGAGAATAAGTTACTTATCATTTTCAATTAAAATTATTTATTTTATTTTTTTTTAAGTTATTTAAGTTATTATTTTTTATATTTAAAATGTAATAATTTATAATATTAAAAATTAAAAAAATTATAATAAAAAAAAAAAAAGAAATTAATCAATTAATTGGTATTATTTGAGGTATAAAAGAATATTATACTTATAATAATTTAAATTTGACATATTTATGTTATATTTTAACTAATTCTTTTCATTAGAAGTAATTGCTAATTTACTATAAAATGGTTTAAGAGACCAGTACTTGCTTTCAGTCATCTAATGATGAATAATTATTAATTCAATTAATAAAGTTTTTAATTGAAATTCTTTCAATTACAATAGGTATAAAACTATGATTAGCCCCACAAATTTCTGAACATTGACCATAATAAATTCCTGGTCGATTAATATAAAAATTAGTTTGATTAAGTCGACCAGGATTAGCATCAACTTTTACTCCTAAAGAAGGAATAGTTCATGAATGAATAACATCTGTAGCTGTCACTATAATTCGAATTTGGTTATTTATTGGAAGAATAATTCGATTATCAACGTCTAAAAGTCGAAATCCATTTAATGGTAAATCATTTGAAGGAATTATATAAGAATCAAATTCAATATTAGGAAAATCTGAATATTCATAACTTCAATATCATTGATGACCAATAGATTTTAATGTAATTAAAGGGTTATTAAGTTCATCTAATAAATATAAAAGACGAAGGGAAGGTAATGCAATAAAAATTAAAGTAATAGCTGGTAAGATAGTTCAAATTATTTCAATTATTTGTCCTTCTAAAAGAAATCGATTAATATAGTTATTAAAAAATAAGTTTAACATTAAATATCCTACTAAAATAGTAATTATAATTAAAATAATTAAAGTATGATCATGAAAAAAAATAATTTGTTCTATTAATGGAGAAGCTCTATTTTGAAGATTTATATTAGATCAAGTTGCCATTTCTAAAAAAAGGATATTCCTTTATTTATGGGGTTTAAATCCATTACATATAATCTGCCATATTAGAGGTTAATTACTTAAAATAGGTAATTCATTATATGAATGTTCTGCTGGAGGTAAATTTTGGTATCATTCAATAGAAGAAGATATATTTAAAGTAAATAATGCAATTCGTTGATTAATTATAGATTCTCATATAATAATTAAAATTATTATTACTGCTAATATTGAAATATAAGATCCTAAAGAGGAAATTATATTTCATGAAATATAAGAATCAGGATAGTCAGAGTATCGTCGAGGTATTCCAGCTAATCCTAAAAAATGTTGGGGGAAAAAGGTTAAATTTACTCCTAAAAATATAATAAAAAATTGAATTTTTAAAAGATAAGGATTTAATGAAAGTCCTGTAAATAAAGGGTATCAATGGATAAATCCTGCTAAAATAGTAAATACAGCTCCTATAGATAATACATAATGAAAATGAGCTACAACATAATAAGTATCATGAAGAGTAACATCAATAGATGAATTAGCTAAAATAACACCAGTTAATCCCCCTACTGTAAATAAAAATACAAATCCTAATCTTCATAAGATTGAAGGACTATAATTAATTTGAGTTCCATGAAGGGTTGCAAGTCAACTAAAAATTTTAATTCCTGTAGGGACAGCAATAATTATTGTAGCTGAAGTAAAATAAGCTCGAGTATCAATATCTATTCCTACAGTAAATATATGATGTGCTCAAACAATAAATCCTAATAATCCAATTGCTATTATTGCATAAATTATCCCTAAAGATCCAAAAGTTTCTTTTTTTCCACTTTCTTGAGAAATAATATGTGAAATTATTCCAAATCCTGGTAAAATTAAAATGTAAACTTCTGGGTGTCCAAAAAATCAAAATAAGTGTTGATAAAGAATTGGATCTCCTCCTCCAGCAGGATCAAAAAAGGAAGTATTTAAATTTCGATCAGTTAATAATATAGTAATAGCTCCAGCTAAAACAGGTAAAGAAAGTAGTAATAAAAAAGCTGTAATTCCTACAGCTCAAACAAATAATGATATTTGGTCAAAAGATATATTATTTAATCGTATATTAATAATTGTTGTAATAAAATTAATTGCTCCTATAATTGATGAAGCTCCTGCTAAATGAAGGGAAAAAATAGCTAAATCTACAGATCTTCCTCCATGAGCAATATTAGATGAAAGAGGTGGGTATACTGTTCATCCTGTTCCTGCTCCATTTTCTACAATACTTCTAGAAATGAGAAGAGTTAATGAGGGGGGGAGTAGTCAAAAGCTTATATTATTTATTCGAGGGAAAGCTATATCAGGGGCTCCTAATATAAGAGGTACAAGTCAATTTCCAAATCCTCCAATTATAATAGGTATAACTATAAAAAAAATTATAATAAAAGCATGGGCTGTTACAATAGTATTATAAATTTGATCATCTCCAATTAAAGATCCGGGGTTACCTAATTCTGCTCGAATTAATAAACTTAGGGAAGTTCCAATTATTCCTGCTCAAATACCAAAAATAAAATATAATGTTCCAATATCTTTATGATTTGTTGAGTAAAGTCATTTTCGCTTAAAATAAAATGGCTGAGTTTATAAGCGATAAATTGTAAATTTATTAACGAGAAATTTTCTCTTTTATTAGCCTTATAGTCTATAATGATTTAAAATTGCAAATTTTAAGGGGTAATTAAATTACTAAGGCTTAAAGAGTATTTCTTTATAAATAATTTTGAAGATTATTAGTTTAATTTAACTTAAAACCTTTTATAAAAAAATTAAAGTTCTTAAAATTATTCCTGTTAATGTAATAAAAGAAAATAAATTAATTATTAAAAAATTATTATTTTTAATATTAATTTTAAATCATTTTATTTTTAGATAATTAAATATAAAAGATGAATAAATAATTCGGATATAAAAAAATAATGTAATTAATCTTATTATAATAAAAATGAATGATAATAAATAAAGATGATTATTTGTCAGAAAATTAATAATAATTCATTTAGGGAGAAATCCTAAGAAGGGGGGGAGTCCTCCTAGGGATAAAAAATTAATTAATAAATTTAATTTAATTATAAAATTTATGTTATTAATAAATAATTGATTAATGAAAAATATATTTAATATATAAAATATAAAACATATAATACTAATTATAAAAGAATATAAACTAAAATATAATATTCATAGAGTTTCTCTAATTATTAAAGAAATTAATATTCAACCTAAATTATTAATTGATGAAAAAGCTATTAATTTTCGTAGAGAAGTTTGGTTTAACCCTCCAATAGCTCCAATAATAATATTTAAAATAATAATAATAAATAAATAATTTAAGTTAAAATAATAAGATAATAAAATTATGGGGGTAATTTTTTGTCAAGTCATTAAAATAAATCTATAAAATCATGTTAATCCTTCAATAATATTGGGAAATCAAAAATGGAATGGAGCAGCACCTATTTTTATTAAAAGGGAGGAGTTAATTAAAATTAATAAAAAATTATTAATACTAAAATTTTTAATTAAAATTAATTTTATTAAAATAAAAAATAAAAAATTAATGGAGGCAATAGATTGAATTAGAAAATATTTTAATGAAGCTTCTGAAGCTAATAAGTTATTTGAATTAGAAATTAAAGGGATAAAACTTAATAAATTAATTTCTAAACCAATTCAACATCCTAATCAAGAATTAGAAGAAATAGAAATAAAAGTTCTGAAAAATAAAATAAAAAAGAAAAATATTTTATTAGAGTTAAATAAAAAAATTTAAAATATTAATAAAAATTAATAAAAAGAATTATAAATTCAATATATGTATATTATATTTTAGTGTAAGATGCACAATAATTTTTGATATTATTAGATTTAGTTTAATTCTAAAAAATGTAATAAAGGTAGAAATCTACTTAATTTATCCTATCATAATAATCCTTTAATCAGGCACTTTATCTTTTAATAATTTAAAAAAAAGGTATTTCCTTTATATTTGGGGTATGAACCCAAAAGCTTAAATTTAGCTTATTTTTAA